ATGCGATGGTTATTTTCGACGAATCATAAGGATATTGGTACTCTTTATATTTTATTTGGAGTATGATCAGGTTTAGTTGGGGCTGGTTTGAGTTTGCTTATTCGTGCTGAGTTAGGGCAACCCGGTGCTCTATTAGGGGATGATCAACTTTATAACGTTATTGTTACAGCTCATGCTTTTGTAATGATTTTTTTCTTGGTTATACCTATAATAATTGGTGGATTTGGTAACTGGTTAGTGCCATTAATATTAGGAGCCCCTGATATGGCTTTTCCACGTCTTAATAATATAAGATTTTGATTGTTACCACCTTCTCTATTACTTTTATTATCGTCTGCTGCTGTTGAAAGCGGTGCTGGAACTGGGTGAACAGTGTACCCTCCTTTAGCTGGTAATTTAGCTCATGCAGGTGGCTCTGTTGATTTAGCAATTTTTTCTCTACATTTAGCAGGAGCTTCTTCTATTTTAGGAGCAGTAAACTTTATTACAACAGTAATTAATATACGATGACGTGGTATACAATTTGAACGACTTCCATTATTTGTATGGTCAGTTAAAATTACAGCTATCTTATTACTTTTATCATTACCAGTTCTTGCAGGTGCTATTACCATATTATTAACTGATCGAAATTTCAATACATCTTTTTTTGACCCAGCAGGGGGAGGAGATCCTATTTTATATCAGCATTTATTTTGATTTTTTGGTCATCCTGAAGTATATATTTTAATTCTTCCTGGCTTTGGGATAATTTCTCATATTGTAAGTCATCATTCTTCTAAAAAAGAAATTTTTGGTACTTTAGGAATAATTTATGCTATATTAGCTATTGGTCTTTTAGGTTTTATTGTTTGAGCCCATCATATATTTACAGTTGGTATGGATGTAGATACTCGAGCTTATTTTACAGCTGCTACTATGATTATTGCTGTACCAACCGGTATTAAAGTTTTTAGTTGACTTGCTACTATTTATGGAAGTAAAATTAAATATGAAACCCCAATACTTTGAGCTTTAGGATTTATTTTTTTATTTACAGTAGGTGGGTTAACAGGTATTGTGTTATCAAATTCTTCTTTAGATATTATATTACATGACACTTACTATGTAGTAGCTCATTTTCATTATGTATTATCTATAGGGGCTGTATTTGCCTTATTTGGGGCTTTTAATTATTGATTTCCACTTCTAAGCGGAGTTACTTTGCATAGTCGTTGAACAAAAGTTCACTTTTATGTAATGTTTATTGGAGTTAATATAACTTTTTTTCCTCAGCATTTCTTAGGCTTAAGAGGTATACCGCGTCGTTATTCTGACTATCCAGACTGTTACACTGAATGGAATGTTATTTCTTCTATAGGGTCTATAGTTTCTTTCACGGCTGTTTTGTACTTTATAGTTATTATTTGAGAAGCTTTAATTAGCCAGCGAAGTGTGGTTTGAAGGCTACATTTAGTTACTGCTTTAGAATGAGATAATATCTTACCTGCAGATTTTCATAACGCACCAGAAACAGGTGCTTTAGTTGTAGTTTAATTTTAATTTAAATTTAATTATTTAAGATATGAGTCTATGAGGCCAATTAGGATTTCAAGATGCAGCTTCTCCATTAATAGAAGAATTAATTTTTTTTCATGATCACGCAATGACTATTTTAACATTAATTATTAGTCTTGTAGGTTATGCTGCTTTGTCTTTAATATTAAATAATTACACTTGTCGTTCCTTAGTTGAAGGACAGGAAATTGAGACTATCTGAACTATTGTCCCAGCTATTATTTTAATTTTTTTAGCCCTTCCTTCTTTGCGTTTATTATATCTTTTGGATGAGATTGGAGATTGTAGACTTACAATTAAAACAATTGGGCATCAATGATATTGAAGTTATGAATACTCGGATTTTTTAGATATTGAATTTGATGCTTATATATTACCCACGGATGAGCTAAATATTGGGGATTTTCGTCTTCTAGAGGTGGACCATCGAGTAGTTCTTCCTATTGATACTGATATTCGAACATTAATTACATCTGCAGATGTAATTCATTCATGAGCTGTACCTTCTTTAGGGATTAAAGCTGATGCCATTCCGGGGCGGTTAAATCAAGTTGGTTTTTTTATTAAATATCCTGGAATTTTTTTTGGACAATGTTCTGAAATTTGTGGGGCTAATCATTCTTTTATACCTATTGTAATTGAAGCTGTACCGCTAAGTGTATTTATGGATTGAATTATTAAAGTTTCTAAATAGTTATAGGATCATAAATTAAGAAGTTAGTTAAAAAATAACATTAGATTGTCAGCCTAAAATTATTAATTTATTTTAATACTTTTTAATGCCACAGCTTTCACCTTTAAATTGAATTATGCTTTTTATTTTATTTTGATTCATTGTGGGTATTGTAAATATTCTAATTTGGTGAAATACTAAGAGAACTTTTTACATAAATTATAATGTCAAAAAAGATGTTGAAAATAAATGACTTTGAAAATAATTAAACTAACTATAATATAAAATGCTTGTTGATATTTTTTCGTCGTTTGATGACCATAATCAGGTTTTTATATCTATATATTTTTTTACTTGAATATTTACTTTTTTTATTATCTTAATATTTAGAATAACTTATTGGTTTTATAGTCCTCGTTGAGAGACAAGAATTAAAATTTTTAAAGTTACTATTTCATCTCAAGTTTTTCGTTCATTTGGTGCTAGATTAGGTGGTTTTACAAGAATAATTTCTAGTTTATTTTTATTTCTAATTTTTTTAAATTTATCGGGTTTAATCCCATACGTATTTAGCCCAACTAGTCATTTAGTTGTTTCTCTATCTATTGGTTTACCTATGTGATTATGTCTTATTATATCAGCTGTTATACATAATTTCAGATCTGTTGTTGCCAGTTTATTACCAATAGGAGCTCCTGCTGCATTAAATCCTTTTTTAGTTTTAGTAGAATCTGTAAGTATTCTTGTGCGACCTATTACCTTATCTGTTCGACTTATAGCTAATATAAGTGCTGGGCATATTGTTTTAAGACTTGTTGGAAACTATTTAACTGCTGCTTTATTTTCAGTCTCTTTGAGAACTATGTCATTACTAATTTTAATTCAAGTTTTTTATACTATTTTTGAATTTGGTATTGGTTTAATTCAAGCATATATTTTTTGTTTATTAATTACATTATATTCAGATGAACACCCACATAACTAGGTAATTTTTTATCTATTAACATTTTATATTATAAGAGAGAAATACTCATTTTTAGGGTATGAACCTAACAGCTTGTCCTTTAGCTTATCTTATATAATAGAGAAAAATCTAATAGTAGTATACAGAGAAGAGTTAACTTCGTTAATAGATCTACAGTCTATCGCTTAAAACTCAGCCATCAAGTATAAATATATAATAACATCCCTTAAAAATTTCTTATCTTAGAATTTGCAATTCTACATTTTTGTTATTAAACTATAAGGAAATGTACAAGATTTGAAATATGTTTTCTCTTTAGGCTTTGAAGGCCCATGGTCTTATAACCTAAAATCTTATGATAATAAATTTACTAGAAGAAATAGTCTTTCTTAAGGAATCAAAACCCTTTGTGCCAAACACCGCTTAGTAATAAGATAATTACATTTTTTAAATTTATTAATCTTCTTACTTGGAAGGTAAGTGTACAATTTTATACTTAAAATGTTACAATATATAATATATAAACTCTATATTTTTAGTATAAAAAATACTCTTTTGAGATGAAATTTCAACGTGCATATATACACCATAAAAACTTTATAGATGAATAATAAATGTTAAGGCTTATTTAGTTTCTAATTAATTCCTTTAACAAAAAATTGATTTGGTCTTAGTCGTAATAATAAACAATATGAACTTAGAAATACACATGGTTCTTTTAGTTGGGGTGAGGTAGATAAATGACTTTTTATAAATTAAAAATTATAAAAAAATTTTTTAACTGAGTATTATCTATGAGATAATGCTAAACCAAAACACTAACCCAGTGACAGATATTAGTTAATGAGCGTAAGCTTGAACTAGGTTAGTTTAACTATGCCCGGTTAATATGGTGCCAGCATCCGCGGTTATACCATAGGGTTAAGTTATTTTTACAAGGTAAAATGATTAAATAAAAGATAAGTCTATATAGTTTAAACTTTATAGGTGAAATTTGTAAAGTTTATAAATTTTTAAATTAGACTTATATTATTGAAGTCATGAAATTTTAGATTAAAACTAGGATTAGATACCCTATTATTCTAAATTATAAACCTATTTACCTGAGCACTATGAATAGAAGATTCTGTGTTAATTTAAAACTCAAAAGACTTGGCGGTGTTTTAGACTTTTCAGGGGAACCTGTCTCTTAATCGATAGTCCACGATAGACCTAACTTTATTTTAAGGTATGTATACCGTCGTCAGCAGGTGACTTTTAAAAAAATAAAAGTTAGCAGATAAAAAGATTCGTTTTTTATGTCAGATCAAGGTGCAGCTCATAAAAAAGTGAGGATGGGTTACAATTAATAAAATTTTAATCACGAAAATGTTGATGAAATTCATATTTGAAGGAGGACTTGAAAGTAAAAATTTAATTATATAGATGTTTTGAATATAGCTCTGAAACGTGCACACATCGCCCGTCGCTCTCGTTGAAAAATGAGATAAGTCGTAACATAGTAATGGTAACGGAAGTTGTCGTTAGATGTAAGACATAGCATAGTTATTAATGCATTTCACTTACACTGAAAACAGGCTTAAATAAAAGCTGTCTTAAAATAATTTTAAAGATATAATATAATTTATAAATTAATAAAACATTTATCTATTAGTAAAGGTGATTAAAAATATTATTTAAAATAAAGTACTGTAAAGGAATATATAAAATTTTTATTAAGTAGTATATTTTACATACCTTTTGCATCATGGCTTTACAAGAAAATATGAAACTATATTCATAACTAGAAATCTAATGAGCTACTTTGATTTAAAATAATAGTTTAATATCATGAGTGTAGCAAAACTCTATTAAAAAATTAAAGTTGCAGTGAAATTCTATTCGCATTAGATGATAGCTAGTTCTTCTAAAAATATATATAAGTGTAGTCTTATATCTAAAATTTTTTTATGCTTAAAAAGATTTTGATATATGATCTGTATATTTAAGGATAAGCTTAAATATTATTTTAAAATAAATTAAAAAATTACTTCTAAGCTCGAAATCAGCTATGATTAATGAAATCGTTATAGATTATTAATTTATGTAATAAGTATAATAAATATATTTATTGTTATAGAAGCGAATAACTAAATTTTATAGTTATTATGTTTATGTTAAGATGAGTATTTATCTAAGTTTAAATATTTTACGATTTAAATTTTAAAATATAAATTTTATTCACATATTTTAAATCAATGAAAGGAACTCGGCAAATAATAACTTCGCCTGTTTAGCAAAAACATGGCTCTTTGCTTATTAACTATAAAGAGTCTGGCCTGCCCAGTGATTTTTTTAACGGCCGCGGTACTTTGACCGTGCAAAGGTAGCATAATCATTTGCCTTATAATTGAAGGCTAGTATGAAAGGTTTAACGAGAGTTAAGCTGTCTTTTTTTGTATAAAATGAAATTAACTTATAAGTGCAAAGGCTTATATATAACTAAAAGACAAGAAGACCCTATTGAGCTTATAGAAATGTTATGGAGTAAAGTATATGTAAAAATTCTAATCTTTTTAGGTTTTTAGTTGGGGCGACTTAGGAATCAAAAAAACTTCCTAGTATTAAAATTTACTTTTATGTTTTATCCAAAACTTTTTGATTATCAGAATTAGTTACCATAGGGATAACAGCATAATCTTTCTTAGGAGTTCTAATCGAAAGAAAGGATTGTGACCTCGATGTTGGACTAGAATATCCTAAAGGTGCAGAAGTTTTTGAGGGTTGGTCTGTTCGACCATTAATAATTCTACATGATCTGAGTTCAGACCGGCGTAAGCCAGGTCAGTTTCTATCTTTAGTTACTTTAATAGCTTTAGTACGAAAGGATTAAGCTAGAGGAGTGATAAACTCCTATTTATGATATCTATAATAAGATTTTGAAATATATAACAAAAATGGCAGATAAGTGCATTAGATTTAGGCTCTAAACATAAAGACATTTTCTTTTTTTTGTACAGAAATGGCAGATAAGTGCATTAGATTTAAGCTCTAAATATAAAGATATAAGTTCTTTTTTTTGTAATGAGTTATCTTTCGGTTGTATCATATGTGCTAACTTGTGTAGTTATTTTATTAGCAGTTGCTTTTTTTACTCTTATAGAGCGTAAAGAATTAAGCTATATACAAATTCGTAAAGGACCTAATAAAGTGGGTTTTATAGGTATCCCACAGCCTATTGCTGATGCAATAAAACTTTTAGTTAAAGAAATTGCTAAACCTATTATGGCTAATTCTTTTCCTTATTTTATTGCTCCTATTTTTAGATTTATCTTGGCCTTATTTATATGACAATTATACCCAAGATTAAGAAGCTTAAGTTATTTTAAATTTGGGGCTTTATTTTTTTTATGTGTATCTAGTCTAAATGTATATGGCACATTGCTTGCCGGATGATCTTCAAATTCTAAATATGCTTTACTTGGAAGCCTTCGAGCTGTTGCCCAGACTATTTCTTATGAGGTAAGAATAGCTTTAGTATTTCTATCTCCATTATTTTTAGTTGGGATTATTAATTTTTTAGATGTATCAGAATTTCAAGATTTTTTATGATTAGTATTTATATTATGACCTATAGCTTTTGTATGATTTGCTACTTGCGTAGCAGAAACCAATCGTGCACCTTTTGATTTTGCTGAGGGAGAGTCTGAATTAGTATCAGGATTTAACATTGAATATAGCTCAGCAGGTTTTGCTCTTATTTTTCTTGCCGAATATGCTAATATTTTAGTTATAAGATTATTTAGTGCCATTTTGTTTTTTGGAGGAAATTTTTTATTTCAATATGGGCTTGATTTTTTACTTATTATAAAAGTTTTATTCTTTTCTTTTTTGTTTATTTGGGTACGTGCTAGTTATCCACGTTTTCGCTATGATTTGTTAATAAGATTAACTTGAAAAAAATTTTTACCATTTAGATTATCAGCTCTCTTAATTATTTTAAGTTTTTTATTTTTATTAGTTATCAATATCTCGGAATTATAGTTTAAATAGAATATTGGCTTTGGGAGCTAAAGATCAAAATATTTTGTGTTCCGAATGAGTATATTAATCCTACTTAGTTTTTCTTTAACTATAACTTTTATATTACCCCTTATAACTCAACCATTAAGGCTAGGTTTAATTATTATGTTATCAACTTTATTGATATGCTTATTGGCAGGCTTATTCTTTTCTTCTTGATACGCTTATATTTTATTTTTAATTTATGTAGGAGGATTATTAGTAATATTTATTTATGTAGCTACTTTGATGCCAAATATGCTATTTATAAATAATGGTTATTTAACTTTTTTTTTTGTTTCACAAATTCTTTTAATATGGGGGTTTTCCTCTTATATTTCCAAAAGCTTGAAAATAACTAATTACAACGATTTTACTAGTTCTAGGATATCTAAATTATATGGATTGGAGCTAATCTCTCCTTCTTTAATTTCTGTCTTTATTGGTTTGAGAATCGTACTGCTGTTAAATCTAATTGTTGTTGTAAAGATTTGTTATTATTATTACGGAAGATTACGCACATATAATTAACTAAACTATAAAAATTAATATGCAAAAACCATTACGAAAAAATCACCCAGTATTGAAAATCATAAATGGAGCTTTAATTGATTTACCTGCACCTTCTAATCTATCAATTTGGTGAAATTTTGGTTCTTTATTAGGTTTATGTCTTGTAATTCAAATCCTAACTGGATTATTTTTAGCTATACATTATGTTCCTCATGTTGATTTAGCATTTAGGTCTGTTATCCATATTATGCGCGATGTAAATTATGGTTGAATCTTACGAACTGTTCATGCAAATGGGGCTTCTTTCTTTTTTATTTGTCTATACCTTCATGTAGGTCGGGGTTTATATTATAGTTCTTATCTCTATATACATACATGGAATATTGGAGTTATTCTTTTATTCTTAACAATAGGAACTGCTTTTTTAGGTTATGTTTTACCGTGGGGTCAAATATCCTTTTGAGGAGCTACTGTAATTACTAATTTACTTTCAGCTATTCCTTATATAGGAAAAAGATTAGTAGAATGAGTATGAGGTGGATTTGCAGTAGATAATGCCACTCTAACCCGATTTTTTGCTTTTCATTTTTTATTTCCTTTTATAATTGCTGCATTAACAATTTTACATTTATTGTTTCTTCATGAAACCGGATCTAATAATCCTCTAGGATTAAATAGAGATAATGAAAAAGTACCATTTCATTTTTATTTTACTTTGAAAGATACAGTTGGTTTTATTTTTTTAATATTAGCACTTTTATCTATTACAATATTTAACCCACAAATACTAACTGACCCAGAAAACTTTATCCCAGCAAATCCTTTAATTACTCCTGTCCATATTCAACCAGAATGATATTTTTTATTTGCATATGCTATTCTTCGTTCAATTCCTAATAAACTAGGAGGAGTTATTGCTCTTGTTGTATCTGTATTAATTTTATTTTTAGCTCCATTTTTACACAAAGGAGTTTTTCGTTCATTATGCTTTTATCCTTTAAGTCAAATTATATTTTGAATTTTTATTAGGATTTTTATTTTATTAACTTGAATTGGAAGATGCCCAGTAGAAGCCCCCTATGAGCAAATTGGTCAGGTCCTAACTATTTTTTATTTTTTATATTTCTTATTACTACCATTAATTCAAAAATTATGAGATATTGTTTTAGATTTCTAATTTAAAATCAGTGGCTGTCCAGGGGAATATTTGTCTTGAAAACAAATTTTATGTGTTCAATTCACTTAGTCACTTATATTGTTTTAAATTATAACAGCAATAGAGATACATAGTATCTTTTCTTCGGTTTACAAGACCAATGCTACAACATAGCTTCAATTGCATGTGTAACATAATATAATATGATATGATATGAGGAACTATTATTTATTTATAATCGCTATGACTGGAGTTAGAACCGGATTTATTTCCTTAATATTGCAATTTAAACATTTACTTAGTCTTCTTTTAAGATTAGAAGCCATTACTATAAATATTTTCATTTTAATATATAGAAGAAGAAATATGGTTGGTTCTTCTGGATTTTCTGCTTTAATTTTAATTACTTTAAGAGTATGTGAAGCTAGCTTGGGTATATCTATTTTAGTATCTATAGTCCAAAGACACGGAAATGACTACGTTTCCAGATTTTCTAGTCAAAAATGTTAGGGCTGATTTTTGCGAGAATTATATTATTTATTATTCAAAACTTAGGTATGTCTTGATATATAAGATTCTGGAGATTATTAGTATTAAGACTCCTGTCAATTATACAGTTATATATACCTTTATTTGAATTTTCAATACAAAATATATTTTTTATAAGTGACAATATTAGTTCTACTTTGATTTCACTTACTTTTTGAATTTCTTCTATAATGTTTTTAGCTAGGCAATTTGATATTAAAATCTCCATAAATTCAAGAACAAAATTTTCCTTATATATTTTAGCTCTTAATTTAGCATTAATTATAGCCTTTTCTATAACAAATACTTTAATATTCTATTTTATATTTGAAGCATCTTTAATTCCAACATTAATATTAATTTTAGGTTGAGGTTATCAACCAGAACGACTACAAGCAGGAATGTATATGGTATTATACACTGTTAGAGCTTCACTTCCTCTTCTATTAATTCTTCTTTTTGCTAATAAATATATTCTATGTTCTTCTATTTTATATAACTTTATTATTCAAATAAAAGTCTTTAATGCTATAAGATGAAGATACATATTATTTATTTTATTTAGGTTCTTAGCTTTTTTAGTAAAACTCCCTGTTTTTTCAGTTCATTTATGATTACCAAAGGCCCATGTAGAAGCTCCTGTAGCTGGGTCTATAATCCTTGCAGCTGTTCTTTTAAAATTAGGAAGTTATGGGATTTTACGTATTTATCAATATTTAAATTTTCAATTTAGCTTTAGCCTTACTTTATTCTCCGTTTTAGCCTTATGGGGAGGTGTTTTAACTAGTATTATTTGTTTTCGGCAAATCGACTTAAAATCTTTGATTGCTTATTCATCAGTTGGGCATATATCATTAGTTTTAGCCGGCTTATTTTCTAATAATCCATGGGGTTGGACAGGAGCTCTTATTATAATGATTGCTCATGGTTTTTGTTCTTCTGCTTTATTTATATTAGCAAATTGTATTTATGAAAAAACGCATACACGAAGCCTCTACACAATTAAAGGACTCTTACTATCCTTACCTATTTTATCACTTTGATGATTTTTATTTTCTGTTATTAATATAGCTGTACCTCCTACTATTAATCTCTTAAGAGAAATTATAATTTTTCCAGCCATAATGTTATTTTTAAAATATTTAACTTTATGTCTTATTTTAATAAGTTTTTTAGCTGCTGTATATAGAATATATATATATACATCAACTCAACATGGTGGAAATCCTAAATTTTTAGCTCCATACGGAGCTCTTAGTAATATTAAATCTACTGTGCTAATACTACATTGAATTCCATTAAATTTTTTTATTTTAAAAACAGAATTATTCTTATTTATATAAATATATTAAGTTAGTTCAATGTAGAACATTAGATTGTGGATCTAAAAATAAAAGATTTTTACTTAATCATGAACATAAAATCCTCTTCTATTGCCTCTTTTCTTTTACTATTGTACACTTTATTTTTATCTCCGCTAAGACTTTCCTTTTTTATAAAAGAAAAATCAATTTTGGTTGATTGAACATTTGCAGAAGTTAGTTCCTGCCACATAAATATAACAATCTTAGTAGATAGAATTAGATTAAGATTTAGTAATGTTGTTTGCTTTATTTCTGGGTGTGTTTTGCTATTCTCCTCTAGCTATATAGCAGCAGATCCTTTTTTAAAACGATTTACATGATTAGTTATACTTTTTGTAATATCTATAAACCTATTAGTTTTTCTCCCAAGCTTACCAGCTCTACTTTTAGGCTGAGATGGTTTAGGAGTTACATCTTTTGCTTTAGTAATTTATTATCAAAATAATAAATCATTAGGTGCAGGTATATTAACTTTACTTACCAATCGTGTTGGTGATGTTATAATTTTATTATCAATTGGTCTTTTAGTACTAATTGGAAATTGAAATATTTCTTTACTTTGAAATTTTCCACTTTTATTTTTATTAGTTATTGCCATTATACTAGCAGGGATAACTAAAAGAGCACAAATACCATTTTCAAGCTGGTTGCCAGCGGCTATAGCTGCTCCAACCCCTGTCTCAGCTTTAGTTCATTCTTCGACTTTAGTTACAGCTGGGGTTTTTCTTTTAATTCGATTTTACCCTACCTTAAGAATAAGAGGATTTTTTAAAGAAAGTCTTATATTTGTTGCAGTTTTAACTTTGCTAATAGCAGGAATTGGGGCAAACTTTGAAAACGATTTAAAAAAAGTAATTGCTTTATCTACACTAAGTCAATTAGGTGTTATAATAATATCATTAGGTATGGGCTTACCGAATTTAGCTTTATTTCATCTTTATACTCATGCTTTATTTAAAGCTTTATTATTTCTTTGTGCAGGAGCTATTATTCATGGTAGAAATAATAATCAAGATATTCGAAAAATAGGATTAATCAGGAAACAACTACCATTAACAGCAACCTGTATAAACATTGCAAATTTATCTCTTTGTGGGGCTCCCTTTTTAAGCGGTTTTTATTCAAAAGATCTTATTTTAGAAATAGCCTTAATTTGCCCAACAAATTACCTTATAATTTTAATAATCTTTATGGCCACAGGTATGACAGCAGCTTATACATTACGTCTTTCATTTTCCTTATTATGAGGGGCTCAGAAAAGAGCCTCTTTACATTCAAAACATGAAGCAGATTCATATGTGAATACTTCAACTTGTGCCTTAGCAACTATAGCTATTGTTAGTGGTATATTTTTACAGTTAGTATTTTTACCCTTCGAAATATCTAGAGCAATTTTAAGAAGCTTTCAAAAAAGAACAACGATATTAGTTATTATAACAGGTATTTTTCTTTCCTTACTTTTTTGAAAACTAGAAATTAATGAATCAGTAAAATTTAAAACTTTCTGTTCTTCTATATGATTTTTAGTATTATTATCAACACAACCTATGATTAACTTTTCTAGTGTTTTTGGGAGAAAATTAGTAAAAGTTTCGGATCAGGGGTGAATAGAAATTTTAGGAGGACAAGGAACTTGGAAAAGAAGAAATAAACTTAGAATTATAATTCAAAGCATACGAAGAGGAATATACATCAATATAATTTTTATTTCTTTAGCCAGAATCTTTTTAATTTTACTAGTCTCTTATTTACTATAAACTCAAGTAGCTTAAAATTTTAAAGCATAGCACTGAAGATGCAATGATAGTTGTTAAACTCTAGAGTAGATACTATAATATAAAGATACTATAATATAAAGATACTATAATATAAAGATACTATAAATTATAGTATCTTTATATTATAGTATCTTTATATTATAGTATCTTTAATCTTTATAGGTATAAATCTTCTTTAAATAGTAATTATAATGCGAAATCCATTTCATTTGGTTGAATTTAGTCCATGACCTTTAACTGCTTCTGTTGGAGCTTTATTTTTGACTTCTGGTCTTGCAGGTTGAATACATGGATATTCATTTTTAACTCTTAGTCTTGGTTTAATTTTAATTGGTTTTACTATATTTCAATGATGACGAGACATCATTCGGGAATCAACTCTTCAGGGATTTCATACAATACAAGTATCTAAAGGTTTACGATGAGGTATAATTTTATTTATTACTTCTGAGGTTTGCTTTTTTTTTGCATTTTTTTGAGCTTTTTTTCACAGTAGTTTAGCCCCTAGAACTGATTTAGGATCTTGTTGGCCTCCTTTAGGTATTCATGCTTTAAATCCTTTTGAAGTGCCTTTATTAAATACTGGTGTATTGCTTGCATCTGGAGTTACTGTCACTTGGGCGCATCATGCATTAATAGAGGGAAATTTAAAGGAGGCCTTGCAAGGCTTATTAGCTACGGTGATCTTAGGTATTTATTTTACTTTTTTACAGGCTGGGGAATATTATGAGGCTTCATTTACTATTGCTGATGGTGTTTATGGCTCTACATTCTTTGTTGCTACTGGATTTCATGGTCTTCACGTATTAATTGGTTCATCATTTTTATTGGTGTGTTTAATGCGTGTTTGATTACAGCATTTTTCTACAGGTCATCATTTTGGATTTGAAGCAGCTGCTTGATATTGACATTTTGTTGATGTTGTTTGATTATTTTTGTATCTATCTATCTATTGATGAGGAGCATAAAAAGTTTTAATAATGTTATTTAGTATAAAGTAAAAATAAATATATTTCTATAGATGACTGAGATTTAAGTGTTAGATTTTTAATCTAAAAACGGCGTATAATTGTCTCTATGGTATTATACAGGTTCAATACGGTTTAATATTTTAAGTTTAAAAAGTTTGATTTGCGTTCAAGTAATAGATTATATTATCTTTAGACCACATATTATGTAATTTTAACTTTACATTAATTTATGTATAAAAAGCGAGAAATTTGCATTTGGTTTCGGCCCAAATTTTTTAGGTGTAAGTCCTTTTTTATATTATTAAATGAAAGCCAAAGAGAGGCGTCTAGCTGTTAATTAGAAAAATATATTTATTTTAATATTCATTTAGTAATAGAGTTTTAGATGCTAGCATTACGCCGGATGAGCGGGAATCATTGATGTTGATTTATATATAAGATTTATTTCTTTTTAATGCTAATGGTAAGCTCATTGATAAACAGAATCGTTGCTTGTTTTTTATCTAGAGTTGTAATATGCTTAGGATGAATTTTAGCAAAACGTGCAATTAAAGATCGTGAGAAGATGTCGGCTTTTGAGTGTGGTTTTGACCCTATTAAGTCTGCTCGATCTCCATTTTCTCTTCGTTTTTTTTTATTGGCTATTATTTTTTTAATCTTTGATGTTGAAATTGTTTTGCTTTTTCCAGTTTTGTCTAGAATTGGATTTTCTTTTGATTTGATAGCTAATTTAGGGATTTATATTTTTTTATTAGTATTAGTAATTGGTTTGTTTTACGAATGGAAAGAAGGATCTTTAGATTGAGCTCAATAATTAAAATGTAAATATAGTATAGAAAAAACTAGGAGTAAAATAGGGCTGCTAACTTTATTTTGGGTTGTTCAATTCAATCCTTTTTCTTATGTTATCAATTCTTCCTTTTGGTTTTTTATTTATTATGGTACTAGGTTTTGGAACTTTATTTTCATTATCTTCAGTACATTGATTAGGTATCTGAGCAGGGTTAGAAATTAATTTAATTGCTTTTATTCCTATTTTAGTTTATAGAAAAGGAATTATAAGGAGAGAATCAGCTGTGAAATATTTTATTGCTCAAGCAATAGGATCTAGTTTTTTAATTTTAGGTAGACTAATTGGTTTTAGCCCTAGATTTTCTTGAAGTTTTATGGATTTTTCTGCTTATAACTGTTCTGTCAGTCTATTAATAATTAATTTGGCCTTAATTTTAAAGATAGGAGCGTTTCCATTGCATTATTGATTGCCTAGCGTAATGGCTGGATTACAATGAATATCTTGCTTGGTTTTGGTTACTTGACAGAAAGTGGCTCCTGTTTTTTTAATAATATCTTTTTTTGAGGTTAGATATATGTTTTGGTTTGCTTTATTTATAAGACTAGTAGGGGCAGGCTCGAGAATAATAGGTGGTGCTGGCGGGATTGGGCAAACACAAATTCGGGTTCTTTTAGCTTACTCTTCCATTGGGCATCTAGGATGGATTATATTTTCTATTGTATTTAGGAGAATTGCTGCGAAGATATATTTTTTTATTTATGTTTTAATTTCAATAGGAATTTTTTTGAATTTATGAATTCTTGATGCTAAAAACGTATTTAATATAAAATCTTTTAATCAAAAGTTTAATGTAGATGTTGTGAATATTTTAGTGTTATTAATTTCCTTGGCTGGTCTTCCCCCTTTATTAGGTTTTGTTTCCAAAATAATTGTTATTATAAGATGTACTAATAGTTACAGTTTTATTTTTATTTTAAGATTTTTAATTTTAGGTGCTTTAATAAGCTTATTTTATTATTTAGGTTTACTTTTTTCTCTCTATTTTAGACATACCTCTTTTTTGAAAATTAAACCTTTTTTAGGTAGTTTAAAATTGATTTTAACTAATACTAATATTTTGGTGATTAACTTTTTAGGAGTTTTAATTATTATTTGACTAATTGGGCTATTTTAATAAA